AATCACAATTCTGTAAATTCCATTTACTATAAAGGTTCCCAGGGAATTCATTAGAGGAATGTTTCCAATAAATACTGTTTGTTCTTTCATATCTCTATCGGTTTTCCAAATTAATCCCGCAAGTACATATAATTCAGAAGAATACGTGAGTGATTCATACACAGCATCTCTTTCTTTTATCAAGGGTTCTGCCAATTGACATGTTTCCACAAATAATTTAAATTCAATTTCTTGATCTGTATCTTCAATTTTTGGAAACTTATAAAATTCTTCCATTAAGCCCTGATTTATAAACCTACAAAATCCCTCAAATTGAATCTGACTAAATCCAGGTATTGTGAACATCCCCTCATTTTCATCCCGGAGCATTTTAATCTTAAGTTTCCTGTTTATCTAAAAATCCCATTATTGGCTCACCTTTTCATTGATCCATATGGATCGATCTAGCAATAATAGAATATATATTCTGTTTACTGAATTACATAAAATTTTAGACAACTCCATATATGTATTTCACATATATGTATTTCATATGTATAAACGGAGATGAGAATGAGAGGGTGAATAAAAAAAGAGAATTTTCGGCGCAAATTAGATTCGAATTTGCGAAAGATACTAATGGAAATAAATTGAGAAATTCCTGGAAAAAATGATGCCACTTAGTAGACTTGACTTATGAAGTCTTGTCTTGTATGGAATTTCAAAATTGACCCAATTTCTACTTATTATTTATGATATTACGATCAGATTGAGTACCAAAAGTAGATTCGGTATTTAATTGACTCTCCAGGAATGAGATAAAGACGGAATAATCAGGAGCAGTATAGAGTTTACTTTTATTTTAACACTTCATACTCATGATTAGCGGATTTTTTTTTATAGCAGAATTCATAGAATATAATTGAAGTGCATAATAGGAGTAAGTTGTTTTTATTAAGTACATGCCAATCTAGTTATCTAGTTATCCGTATATTTCATCTTTTATCATAGTTTAGTTCTACTTGGAGCAGCACAGGTCGTGCCATATCATAATTGCTCTTTTCTATTCAATGAAAAATGAAAGCACGAGCATTCTATTCTCTATAGAAATACATAGAGAAGATACCTGACTCGGTATCTGTAATTTCTGTTCTGGGGTTTACATTTACATATATTTACATATATATAATTGTTATTGTTGTTATAATTGAATTGAAAATAAAAAAAAAGATTGATTATTCAAATTATTGAATAATTATTGAATGGAATTGTTGTTAATATGATTGAATATATATATATAGAATATATATTTATATAATATATTTTATATAATATATTATAATATATAAAATAGAAATTCTAATAGAATTCTAATTCTAATTAGAATAATATATTATTATTCTATTTTATTATTGTTATTGAATATATATATTCTATTTTTTATTTTATATTGATACTGATTAGTAGTAAATTAGTAATCAATTTGATTTTTTTGTCATTAAATTAAAGAAATACAATTTCAAAATCGTTCATTAATTCAAAGTTAATAGTATAGTTAATGGTTCAATTCGCCCTGAATTTTTCAGTCATAAACCCATTTTTTCTCTTTTGACTCTTTTTGTTTTTGAAAAGAAAGGAAAAGTTTCTAAATGGTATAAATATGTATAAGGATACAATCAATTGAAGAAAATGATCTCAATTAGGTCCAATAAAAAAAAAAAAAAAAGAGGAATTCTTCTTTAGAAAAGGATAAGTACAACGGAATTTAGGAAAGAAACAAACAGTTCAGTCAGTAATCCCCCTAAAATTAGGAATAATTTAGGAATAAGTATAATATAATTTCAAATTTCTATCCATTTTTATTGTTTTGGCGACATGGCCAAGTGGTAAGGCGGGGGACTGCAAATCCTTTATCCCCAGTTCAAATCTGGGTGTCGCCTGATCAACAAAAAACTCGCGATTTCTTATCCTGCTGATCTAAACCCAAATCGACGAACCTGACAGAAACAGAGGTAAAGGCCTAGGCCTTGTCAATACTTGATTTTAAGAACGATCCAACTATCAAATCTTCCTAATTTAATTACTTACTCTACACTACTAAGGTAGTTAGTGTCTACTGATTCAGTATAGAAATAGAATTGGATTGGATAGGCTGATGAGAAATCAATTTAGGAGTTGTGTAAAGGAATGAATAGAGATACTTTGTCTCCAAACTCACAAGAAATTCTCAGTGCTCAATCAATCAATATTGATTGATTGGTTGATTGGCCTTATAGAGATAGAATAAAGGTTCCAATTTTTTCTTTCAGGAGATTACAAAAAAAATGTAATATCGCATGGCATTTCCAATTCTTTCACAGAAAGAGAAACTGTAAGGCTTAGAGAGAATATAGGTATAGAATAGATAGTTATCCACCTTGATAATATATTTTGATGTATGTGTTTTTTTTTGTTTATGTTATGAAAAAAAGTCAACAAACAGTGAGTCTTACTATTCCTACATGTTTTATTAGGATAGGAGCACTCACTTGATATTCCCAAAGCATGTATATTGTATTTGTGCCTAATCTTTACTGATTCTACCAGCCTAACTGGAAATACCATAATATAGGAACTTGTTACGAATGGATTTTGGGGATTGCTTCATCAATAGCCTTAAGTCATAATTCCATTTTGACTCTACACCATTGATTCCACTATGATTAGTGATCAATAATGGAATAATTCTTTCATTTCATAAGGATAGGGGACATAATTCACATGGATATAGTAAGTCTCGCTTGGGCTGCTTTAATGGTAGTCTTTACATTTTCCCTTTCACTCGTAGTATGGGGAAGGAGTGGACTTTAGAAGTACTATTAATTGAGTAATCGAATTGTATCAATTGTTTAATTGATTGTTGTTTTATTTTACGAACTGTTTAAAATAGAATGCCTCTGTTTTCAAATTCTACTGTAATACAGTAAAATATGAATAAGAAAATACACTAATGAATAATAACCATTCGAGCAAACAATGAATGATTACCATAGTTGTATTTCGAAACTCAAATCGACGGAATACATATGATAGGATTTTTTTCCTCTCTATTTTGATTTGGTGAACCGGTTCTTACCAGAATTACAGATATTACAATAAAAAACAAGCAACCTTTCTTTTTCCTTTATTTGTTTCCCCCTCTTTCTTTACTTTTACTGTTCCAAGAGAAAGTTGTTCCGCTATTACAGCGATACATATTTTCTACTGCAAGCTCTTAGTAGTTGTCCAAACAGGTCCTACGCATAAAAAATCTTGCTTGTGTTGAGCGATCTATATATCATACATTTAACATTTTAGACTTCTAGAAATTTTATTTATTTTTTTTTAGACTTTATCGACTCATCTAATGTCATGTTTAAGCATGACAAATCGCCGAATCCACTACCCCTTTTCCAGATCCGAAGAAGTTACCATAGAACTTCATGGATCATCTATTTATGGCTTAATTGATGACTTCTTCGGAATGGTAAAAAAACGAAAAAGGATTCCTTTGTTTTCTTTTATATAATTTTATATAAAATATATACCCACACTTTTCTTCCTACATTGATTGTTTTGATCTATCCCGGGATCCTTATTTAATTAAAATTATAAGAAGCCTAGAAATTAGGATAGAACAGTTGACCCTCAATTAAATTATTATTTATTTCGGATTCGGATTGATCAAAATTCATACAAATGGCTGTAGCGACGAAGATATAAATAGAATTAGAATGCTTTTTTACATATTTTATTTATATTTACTTTACATAAATAATTGTACAGACGTATTGGAAATTAATCTATGTTATCAAGCTTATATCTGTATAAAAATATATATTATATAAGAATAGATAGTCTACAATACTAGATAGTATGGTAGAAAGACATATATTTATATTATATAGTTTAGTTCCTTCTACCATACTATCTCAGATACTGTCGATTCCAGTCCGATCATTTCATTTAAGACTTGGAGTTTAAATCCTTTTCTTCAATCATTGATAAGAAGTCAAAGTATCAGTCAACTTAATCATTTTGACTGACTGTTTTTACATAGATGATAAGTAAAAAAGCAGTAGGAACTAGAATAAACAGTGCAGTAGCAATAAATGCGAGAATATTTACTTCCATAATCTTATTGTTTTTTTCTTCGCAATAACTCGGGATCTAATCCCATAGAGATGAAAAATTTGACTGCTGTAAATTAAATGGGATGAATTGCATCCTAATGATACTGAATCGGATCAATGTTATGAATAACAATATTTAATCTATCAAATCGACTCATCGTCGAGAATTGAATAGTATAACATAGGAAGATCTTTTATCCATACCAAGTAAAAATGGGATTTCTGATCCGATAAAGAATCCTACTGAATTTCTCATCCTTTTCCACTCTTTTCTTTTCTATAAAAGGCCCTCCCCTTTATACAACATCTTTCCTTAGACTTATACAAATTATCTGATGAGATATCATATGACCGATACTCTATTGGCTATAGACCAAAGTAGTATAAGTGCAATAGAAAAAATGACGCGTTGAACTCTAAGCTTTTTTTATGAATCGATACGATATTAGTAGAAGAAACGGGAATTGCCGTATTTGTCTGATGAGAAATACAAAACAAAAAAAAAAGAAATAAGGATCCCTATCCCTACATGGAATTAGATTTTGCCCTCCGTCCCCCCTTTTTGGGTCGGGGCAATAGAGAGATAAATTGATAAATTCATCGGATCGTCGGATCCGAGTTCGGGACTGACGGGGCTCGAACCCGCAGCTTCCGCCTTGACAGGGCGGTGCTCTGACCAATTGAACTACAATCCCAGCGGGATGTACAGCATACACATTCTTGTGATATCATAAGAGCATTCTATTTGCTGTGTTGTAACATAGACACGAATGATATACGGATATCTACATAGAATAGATGCGGACTATACTCTATCTAGTAATATACTACGAGTATCACGGTTTAACTAGTAATCCTGTGATTCTTTTT